TCTTCTTGACTCTTATTCATAAGGTCCAATAATGTATATATATTGGACCTTATGAGGCAATTATAAACTCTGGGAGACAATTCGAATTGATCAATAAAAATAGATTTCAATGCTATTTTGTTTTTTCCGACTTTATCTAATTTATTGTGAAAAGTAAAGGGGGATAAAGGAACCATATGTTGGTTGTCCTCTAAAAGTAAGTTTTCTTCTTCCTTATATAAAAAGGGAATAAATAAATCAATCAAATTCCGGGAGGCTTCATGAAGTGCTTCTTTCGGAGTTAAACTGCCATTTGTCCATATTTCGAGAAAGAGTATCTCTTGTTTTTCATTCCCATTTCCATAGGAATGAATACTATGATTCACGTTTCGAACAGGCATGAATACAGCATCTACAGGATAACTTCCATCTTGAAAGTTATGTGGCATCTTTATAAGATATCCGCGATTTCTTTCAATTTCTAATCCAATACGTAAATTTATTGGTTCTGTCAAGCTAGCTATATGTTGTGTATTGTCGACAATTTCTACATAAGGTGGTAAGATGATATCTCGAGCAGTTACATATCCAGGACCTCTAACACAAATAGACGCGTCACAAGTTCCATATAGATTACTTCTCAATACAATTTCTTTCAAATTCATTATAATTTCGTGGGCCGATTCTTGAATACCCGTTATAGTAGAATATTCGTGGGAGACGTTCTCAGATTTTACACGTGTGATACATGTTCCTTCTATTTCTCCAAGCAAAGCTCTTCGCATCGCAATGCCTATTGTGTCGGCTTGTCCTTTCATAAGTGGAGACAGAATAAATCGACCATAATAAAGGCGTTTACTGTCTGTTCTTGATTCAACACACTTCCACTGTAGTGTCCGAGTAGATACTGTTACTTTCTCTCGAACCATAGTAATAATATTTTTTTTGATTGAATTATTTATTTCTCTTGTTTCTCTTGAAATTTCTTCACTGTTTATTTCTATACACGTCTTTTTTTCGGAGGTCTACAGCCATTATGTGGCATAGGGGTTACATCCCGTACAAAAGTTAATAGTATACCACTTCTACGAATAGTTCGTAATGCGGCGTCTCTTCCGAGACCGGGACCTTTTATCATGACTTCTGCTCGTTGCATACCTTGATCTACTACTGTACGAATAGCAACTGATGCTGCAGTTTGAGCGGCAAAGGGTGTCCCTCTTCTTGTACCCTTGAATCCACAAGTACCGGCCGAGGACCAGGAAACCACCCGACCTCGTACATCTGTAACTGTAACAATGGTATTATTGAAACTTGCTTGAACATGAATAACTCCCTTTGGTATTTTACGTGCACTTTTACGTGCACCAATACGTACATTTCTACGTAAACCAGTTCTCGGTATACCTTTTGCCATATTGTATCATCTCATAAATATGAGTCAGAAATATATGGATATATCCATTTCATGTCAAAACAGATTCTTTATTTGTATTTGTACGCTGAGCTCTTTAGTGAGTCTGATTATCCCTTTATCCTTGTCTTTGTTTATGTCTCGGATTGGCACAAATTACTCTAATGCGACCCCGTCTACGGATTAGTCGACATTTTTCACAAATTTTACGAACGGAAGCTCTTATTTTCATATTTGTCATTCCTTATCTTAATTCTGAATCTACTTCTCGATAGAAAATAGGTTTCTTGGAATTTTTTATCTTGAATCGTATTGAATAAAAATCACCTAATCCTTCAAATCTTTGTTTCGGAGTCGATAAATTATACGTCCTCTGGTTGAATCATAACGACTTACTTCAATTTTGACTTTATCTCCGGGAAGTATCCGTATAAAACTACGCCGGATCTTTCCCGAAACATAACCTAGAATCAGATCCTCATTATCTAAACGAACCCGGAACATGCCATTGGGAAGCGATTCAGTAATTAAACCTTCATGAATCCATTTTTGTTCTTTCATTCCAGGTAAAGCCCCCTTGAGGTATCAACTAATGGAGGAGAAACGATATTAGACAACTCACCCCCTTATCTTTTTTTTTTTTTACAAATAGGAAGAGGTTTCGGATTTCATTTGGATATTAAATGGATTACCATATATAACATAAAATTTCTCCGCCGATTCTTTCTAGTCGAGCCTCCCGATCTGTCATTATACCCCGAGAAGTAGAAAGAATTACAATCCCTATCCCACCTAAAATTCTAGGAATTCGTTGAGAGTTAGAATAAATTCGTAGACCGGGTCGGCTGATCCGTTTTAAATTTAACAAATTCCTATAGGGTCTTTTCCTATTCCTGCTATGTCGCAGGGTTAAAACTAAAAAATTTTGGTTTTTTTCTCGATGTTTTCTGACGTTTTCGATAAAACCTTCTCGGAAAAGTATTTTAACAATATTTTCGGTAATATTAGTAGATGCTATGCGAACAACTCTTTTTCTATCCATATCAGCATTTCGTATAGAGGTTATTATCTCAGCAATAGTGTCTCTACCCATGATGAACTCAAACTTTTGGTGTCTCAAAATTGGATATAATTAACATGTTTTTTTATTGGTTTATGAATATAAAATTTTTAAGGTATATACGCGAAACACAAGCTACGAATTAATCTAGTTCTTAAACTAGTTCTTTTCAAATACCCCAAAAATAGCAGATCTCTTTTTATTTTATAATACTTCTATAATACTTCGGGAGCTAATGAAACTATTTTAGTAAAATTTAATTGTCTCAATTCGCGGGGGATTGCCCCAAAAATGCGAGTTCCTTTTGGGTTTCCTTCTTGATCAATTACAACTGCAGCATTGTCATCATATCGTATTATCATACCGCTGTCACGTTTAAGTTCTTTACAGGTACGAACAATTACAGCTCTGACTACTTCTGATTTTTCTAGGGGCATATTTGGTACTGCTTCTTTGATCACAGCAACAATAACGTCACCAATATGAGCATATCGGCGATTACTAGCTCCTATGATTCGAATACACATCAATTTTCGAGCCCCGCTGTTATCCGCTACATTTAAATAGGTCTGAGGTTGAATCATATAAATTTTTGAGTCTATTCTTCCAATGCAAAGGATGAAAAAAAATAAAAGAAATATTGTTTGTCTAAGTCTAAAAAAAGAAACCTGCGATTTTGTTTCATCCCCAAGACTCATTTCTGTCGGTTCTATATTTTTATCCCGAAATAATAAATTGAGTTCGTATAGGCATTTTGGATGCTGCTATTAAAATAGCCCTTTTAGCTATATTTTCGGTTACTCCACCCATTTCATATAGTATTCGCCCCGGTTTAACAACAGCTACCCAATATTCAGGGGATCCTTTCCCTGAGCCCATACGTGTTTCAGCAGGTCTTACTGTAACTGGTTTATCTGGAAAGAGCCGGACCCATATTTTTCCACCACGGCGTGCATTTCGTGTCATTGCTCGGCGACCTGCTTCGATTTGTCTCGATGTGATCCAAGCGGGTTCAAGTGCTTGAAGAGCATATTTACCGAAACAAATATGATTACCTCGATAAGATATTCCCTTCATTCTTCCTCTATGTTGTTTACGGAATTTAGTTCTTTTGGGGTTATAGTTGATGGTTGTTTCGGAATTTCATCTCTACTACAGAGCTGGACGTGAGAGTTTCTTCTCATCCAGCTCCTCGCGAATAAAAGGATTCAAAATGGAATTTCAATTAATTTGAATAGCTATTAGAACATTTTTAGAAAAGATTTTATTTTTTTCTAACGTCCTAATAAATCTTTATTGTCTTTTGTCCTTTATCCGAGTTTACCAATTCAAAAAAAGAAAGTTTTCGCGGGCGAATATTGACTCTTGCAATCTCTATTTCAGTCCTAGCACTTGTTCGTCACTTTTCCGAATAGATGAATTAATTTCCGGTTCATTTCGCCATCCTAACTAGTGAATTATTAAGATTCATTTGTTTAATAAAATCTTTTGCATTCACAGGTTCCTTCGTTTCCACCACTTCGTACTAAATGATTAGGTCAGAATTCTACAACGGAGCTCATAATCCAATTTATTCTTGAGTCAACCTTCTTAGTCTTTATTGACTCGAAGCTCTTGAGTTTTTTCTTCTCTTCTATCAGAAATTCCTTGAAAATTTCATTATGTATGAATCAATTAGTATTGATGCTTTATTACATTGTCTTTTATGAGATAACCCACAGACCTTCCATATTAGAATTCTATATCATTGATATTATTTTTCTTTCTTTCTCTCATCCTTCCATTTATCCACACCTTTCTTCTGTAATTTTGCTTTAAAAAAGTTTAATTATTTCAGTTGCTACAAAGATATGACTTATTTAACATATCTTGACTGGTTCTTTAGATCCAGATAATATGAAGTGATGAATTGGTTTTCATACTATCGGGTCGGTCTTTTGTAACCCTAACCCTAAAAAAAAACCAACGAGTCACACACTAAGCATAGCAATTATATCAAAAGGTCAATTGAATTTTTATTCAACCCTATAGAATTAAGAATTAGTTTGATTGGTAGGAAAAAGAATGAACGAGTTTCTCCCTTTTTCCTTCTATCAATAGATAGAAGGAAAAAACAATGAAAGTTTTCTTATTCCTCTTCCTTGTCTATAAAAATCCAAATTTTGATGCCCAAAACCCCATAGATAGTCCGAACTGTATAGGAACAATAATTTATTTTAGCTCGAATGGTTTGTAGGGGAACCCTGCCCTCTCTGATCCATTCGACACGGGCAATTTCTTTTCCGTCGATACGCCCTGCAATTTGTACTTGAATTCCTTTTGTATCCGCTTGTTCAGTTAATTCAATAGCCTTTTTCATTGCTTTTCGAAATGAAACTCTATTTTTTAATTGTCCAGCTATAAATTCTGCAAGAATATTAGGGTTCCCGTAAGGTTTTGCAATTCTTGTGATAGCAATGTTAAGTTTTCGATTCACATAATGAAATTTTTTTTGTAGATTCATTTGTAATTCTTCGACCCCTCGCGGTCTACTTTCTATTAATAACT